TTTTATCCCAGCACCGAAAATCTTTGACTAAAGTCGGATTGTTCAAACTCGATCGCACAAAGGTCCCCCAGGCATCCAGCTATCAACCAAAAATGGAACATTTGCTCCATCCCCAATTCTCCAAGCTGACTCTTCTCTAATGATATCTCTAGTGGAAGCTATGCTCTTCCAAACGTAGGAAGCATTCGGTTTAACAGCCACATCCAAGAAACTGGAATTCTTAAAATATTTGTTCTTAAAGACTCTAACCCATAAGGTTTCAGGATCAGACATCATCTTCCAACCGAGCTTAGCCAGCATGGCTTGGTTAAGGATCCTAGCTTATTTAAAGCCCTCCATCCTTCTTTCTAGGATTAGTCACAACATCCCATTTGACTAAATGAATCTTATGCTTATCATTACTACCTCCCCAGATAAACTGTCTATTAAGCTTATCAATATTATCACAAATTGCAAGAGGCAGTTTAGTGGACTGCATAGTGTAAGAAGAGGTCACTGAATTTCTCCATTTTTTTTTCCTGCAAGGGGGAAGCTCGAAGAGCTTTCCAACCACTCAAGCGAGACTGAACTTTCTCTAGAACTTCAGAATAGGTCTGTTTAGTGACCTGATAGGGACCCCAAGATCCTTCCCTAAATTCTTTGTCAAAGGAATGCCAAAAATCAGACTAATCCCAGAAGCCAAACTGTGAGAAATATTAGGAGACAAAAACCACTTGGACTTATTAAGACTGACACGCTGACCAGAATGACTGCAAAAATGATCAAGACACTTACATATAATTTTAGCTTGGCGCAAAACAAAAGAAGCATTAGAAAAAAGAAGAAGATCATCAGCGAAGAATACAATAGGAGGAAAGTTCCTGCCCGCTTTGATAGGAGACCCGTTTTTACGCCGAACCTCATGATCAATTAAATGAGCTAATCTTTCGATGCAAAGGACAAAGAGGTAGGGCGAAAGGGGGTCTTTGGGAAAGACTTAGCTAGGGGGTTTGAGAGCTCTTGCAGAGCACCATTTCCTTCGTCTTTTCGATCCCTCCCTGCGCGTACATGGTAGTCGGCTCCTCCACCACATGATTTTCCATATCCATCACTGGACCCCATCATGTCTGAGAAAACGACTCTATGCAAATTACCCTTCTGGGAACGCGGTTATGCGTATTCACCCAATAGGGTAGCTTTAAATAAGTGTCCCATTGGTGTAGCACTACCCCTACTTCAGTCAATTACTTATACTGCTGATGTAGTACTTGTTCATTCCCCCCTGTGGTCTTCACTCTTATGGGCTTTCCCTGCTTTATATTCGTTCCCAGGAAAAGTATAGGAAGTAAGTACCCTATAGTCCCTGCTTCGCATGTTCTCCACAGTATGAATATAGAGAACTATGTTGGACTCATCCCTGCCGGTATTCTCTGACTAATACCGAACCCCGCCCAGTTCTATGAATTCTTTTGCACAATCGGTTGAGCAGCAATGATGGATTCACTAGAATCTCTTAATTTAAGTTGCATAAAAAAAAAAAAAAGTTTGTGAAAATGAGCAGTCCAGTATGCTTGGGTGCTTAATAAGACTGATTTGATCAACTGCAACCTACCTGCATTAGATAAAAATGGATTCGTCCAAGATTTCTAGTTTGAGTCACTTATCTTCTTTAGAGTGTGAGTCGTGCCAGTTCTAAACTTGGTTTTCAATATTTTTTTATTTCTGTGCTGAGATTCAAACCCAATTTGATGTTCTTGCTCGTATTCTTAGGAGAGAGGAATATTTTTCTGCTCCTTTGACTACATTCTAATTCAGGCATGATTCACCAATCTTATTCCCTGTTACCAAATCCTGTAGAACAAAAGAAGTAGGAAGAAAGGTTACTGAACAATTTAAAGTTTTGGTAAGTTTACTAACGGACATAAGATTGAAAGGAAAGCAAGGAATATAAAGTAAAGAATCTAGGGAAAGAGAAGAAGACGGTTGTACAGTGCCTGTTCCACTAACAGAAGTTGTAGAACCATCTGCTAGAGTAACATTAGGCAAAGAAGAGGAGTACTGTAAATCAGAAAAACCCAGAAGTGCCTGACATATGATCTATGGCAGCAGAATCAATGACCCAAGGTTTGGGAGTCAAGGAACTGGAAGACAGACACGCGGTGGACTGACCTCTTTTGGACTCACCGCTCGGAGGAAAGGCTAAACATGTTTAGTGACAATGCTTTTTCATTCTCATTTACCTTTGAGGAGGGTGCCGTCCTGGAACCTTTGACTTACTTACCTTCGCACTATCGGCAAAGGGAAAGGATCGCGTTATCGACTCTTTGGCAAGACTTGGGCGATCGCATCCACATGATGAGGCAGAGATCAAAGGAAGGAGAGATCTTTCATACAGATTGAATACTGATTCCGACCGTTACAGATTCAAGATTCCAGGTTGGGCCGATTGATTAGACCGACGGCCGGGAAGGGGCAGCTAGTCCGTGAACAGCCAACCATCGCACTGTAAAAATTGGATAGGTTCGATCTAAGCTTACAGGGGCCTCCCCCAAGGATCTACTAAATTCATCGAGTTGTGCCAAAGAATCAAAACGGCCAGTTATTAACGGAATTCCTTGTCGGCTCTCTGTAAAATACTCGTTTGGCCGAGGGCTCCCAAACCTATACCAGAAGAGGAAGCTAAACCCGTGCTGACGAATAACCAACCCCCTGAATTCGTCGAGTAAATAGGTAAGGTATAGGTTTGTTATGAATGAGCCAGTCTCGAATACAGGTAATAATATCAGCAAAAGAACGTTTTCCCGTGCTTCCAGACATGCTGAGCTCCACATATTCATGTACAGTAAAGGGGGGATCTATTCTGTGAAAGATGGGATCAGTAAATGGAAATTCGCTGAGATTTCATCTTTGTGAGATCTTCAATAGTGTACCGAGGGTGTCTTTAGAGTATATCGAATCAGTATAGCTATCCTTCTTCTGACACAGCAACGCAATTTCAATCAGTATAGAAAAGAAGTGAGACAACATTTCTTTCTTCCTTTCTTCTTGCTTGTCAATGCAGAACCATGTGCCATTCAATAGAAAATTCCTAAAATTCCTTTAGGCTTTCTTTCCATTACTGGCTTCGGACTAGAAACTGAAGATCTGGTAAAGTGAGAGCCGACGAGAATGGCATAGTCGCAAAGCTTCGTCGTGCCATACACCCTCTCAGCAGCTATCCACACAAGCATATGCTGTGAATAGAGGCCAAGAACTCAAACGAGGGATTGCCCCTTCGTAAACGTCACAACCGATGACCTATAGCCTTTCTTTTTTAGAATTTTGAAAACTATATGGTAATTGAAAGACTACAGAACCAAGTATGAACGTCCAGGAAGTTGCAAAGGGATTGACGAACAACCCTGCAATCATACAGGACGTCAGGATAAGAGGTAAGGAATCGGTAGCAGCCTTGAGATCAAAAGAGAATCATTTTCTCTTTCCTCTCAAGTACTGCAACGGTTGGGTCCGGTTATAGGTACCATCCATTCTTAACCTTGCCAAAACCGTCATGGCCCAATCATGTATAGGCCGTACCAAGGCCTGAGACAAGGGTGAGCCAATAGCGAATAACCTTTTCTTCCCTGACTCCCTCGACCTTCATTCCCATCCTGCCAAGCTGAGGCTGCCAGCGCATTGTATCTAACCACACTGTGGCAAATCGATACAAGTAGCTAAACAGCTTTCTATAGGCATCTACGGCCGAACGGTTAGGCAAGACTACGGCGCCCGGGTAAACATCCCGTTTACCAAACAAGACGTCGAGAGTGTCACTTAACCATTCCCCTCCTGCAGCCAAAGTGATAGCGGCTGTAGCATCCACCTGTGTGGAAGAGGGGAAGCTTTCTATGTGGATAGGACGTATCAACACCTTTTGCATCGAAATATAAAAAAGAATATTGTGTTGGGTCCTGAGGACCAGGATGGCCGAAGATCAAAACCTAAATGTAAAGGTTGATCATCGAAGCCAAGGCAATAAGGATGAAGGAATTTGAGCGCTGATGTAGCTAAGAGCCACCTTCATAGTCGATTCATTAGGGTCGTCACCTTCGAGCCAACTAGTGGAAAAGTATCCACCGTTTTCTTTGTCTGTTAAGCCTCACAGCTTCCTAAAGAAAACTGCAATCGCAGTTTATCAACCACTCACAAGACCACCGAGATCTTCGACTTAGCTCCCAAAGGTAATCCACCCGGCCCTTCCCCAACCGGAGGGCGGAAGATCACGAAAGGGAGACAGAGTCCTAACTAAATCATAACACAAGCTACCATTCCATCTATCATATCAGTCGAGTCGATCCGATTCGTTCTTATCTATAGATAACGCAAGAGAGAACTTATGACCTCGCGGATGGAGAGGGATTCGAACCCCCGGTATTCCTATCAATACTTCGGTTTTCAAGACCGACTCTTTCAACCGCTCAGACATCCATCCCCTTCGCGCTTCGCCCGCCCTATCTATCCGCGCGCTGGCAGGTAGGGCCTTATCTATGTGATTCGCTACGCTTGCTTGCGCCTATCGGCGGATTCTATTGCCTGCCGGTTAGCGAAACTTTTCCGGTAGTACGAATCGCTACGCTTCGCTTCTTTCTATATGATAATATGCACCTTGGTTGCTGCGCTCCCTGCGGGTAATAGCAAGAGAGTGAAGAAGGAATGATCCTCCAAACTAAAAGAGTGATTGAGTCCGACTCAAGCGAGTGAGTGAAAGGCGTGGCAAGAGAGCGAGTTCGACTCGCGAACGATCAGCAAGTGAAGGACCGATCCTTTTGTTTTGCGCCACCAATACTGTTGCGAGACTGGTACTTGGCGGCTCACGAGCAATATATAGACTAAGGTTGCCCATCACTCCCTCGCTAAGGCCCTTTCTATTCTCTTTCTAGTATGGTTCCTTCATAAGAACACGGAACGCCCAGCTTCGCAGAGCAGCTCTCTCCCCAGACCAGAGCATAGTGTGGAATCTGGGTCGTTTCATCGAGCACCATTTCTTTTAGATAGAAAGGTATTCTGACTTTATTGGATCAAATAATAACCTAAGCCTTCTACTAGTTTGGACAGACTAAGCTCTATTTCAGAGATTGGACTCTTTTACTGTGATTAGCCCCTACTAGTAAGAAGCTGTTCGTTCCCTGGATCCACGTGTTCCTAGTCGGGCCTAAATGGATGAATGAAGAAGCGCGCCCGGGTAGACTTCAAGAGCTCTTTCTCTGCGTATCCTCCTACTTCTTATTCTGGGGGTCATAGAAAGATACGAACCGCCTACTCTTTAAAGCCCTACCATTAGATTTAATAAAATGAAAGCTGCTTGCCCTCAGTAATAAAAAACAGCAATCCCTCCCCTTCTGTTACCTACTTTTACTCATATCTTCGCGGTATACCTCAATACAAGACAAGCACAGGAAAGGATATTCAATCAAAACCGGGCTATCACCCTATCTAAGCAGGTTTCCCCTCTCCTCTACGGAAGTCATCTTTGAATCTATTTCAGTTCCTGTGTCTATCGCTATCGTCCTATTTTCTCTCAATTGCCTATCCTTTATAGATGAGGGGGAGTACCTTAGCAGTAGCTTCCAACAACTTAAGATTGACCTCCTCAAGTGCCAGATATGAATGTTTTATTAATTTCATACGGGACTACTTACTTACCTAAAGTGAACTTTTGGCTTACCTAAAAAGTGGACTGAAGGAACTGACCTAAGCATAGCTCTCTCTCTCAAATAAAAATGCCTTTCATTTCTCTTTTAAGACCTTTGTCCTACTTATAGTCTCAGTCCTCCAGCCTATCGAAAGTCATTTATTAACATTAACCAACAACACATGCACTTTGTTGGCACTAAAAAAAAGGTTATTCAATCCACTAGTGCAACTGAAGGAATTACCTCTTCTGAACCGGAATAAGAAAGAGCTCATAACCACTACTTGTGAACAGCTCTCCTCAACTGAAGGCGCACCTACTGTTACTAGAAGTCTAGTCTCTCTCAGGTCCAGTTTCGATCTCGAACTACAACATAGGCGGGAAAAGATATATTCAGAAAAGCCGATTTCCTGTCCTGTCTTAAGAACCTGACTCAAAAGAGAAAAGAAGACCGGACTAAAAGAGATCTCACTTTCGACGATTGAACTCCACTTTCATATCAGGCTTGCACTGGAATTCACTTTCAGGAATCCTTGCTCCTGGCTCATATTCACATAGGCCACTCATAAGAATAAGACGTTCAACTCCCTCAAACACGTGTAATTGAGAGAGTCAGAATATCAGTGCCTTGGGTAAATGTCTACCTTCGGGAGAATCTTACCGAACGACTTTCAAACCTGTCCTCTTCGCTTCCCAAGAGATTGGATTTAGGTAAAAGGGCCTTGTCGGCCACCGCTTGCTGACGACGGAACGCATCGTCAATAAAAGAAAAGGGTCCTCGCGTTGGACTTAGTTGGAAAGGTAGGGGTTCGGCATGTCCCTTGCTTGCGAACTTTTTGAGTAGGGCGCTGGAGGTCCCATTCCTCACGTTTACCGTTGTCCCCAGACTTCACTCTTTCAACACTTGTATACTTTACTCAGGCATGCCCCTGTCCCTGTCTCCTGTGATCCACCGATTCACTGAGTTCTTACCGCTGGGGTCCCTCTCTCTTAAAGCTCTATCAGACTTCCCCTTGCCGATTGAAGTGAAGAAAGCCTTATATTATATGGTCTCAACGAGAAAAGCCCTTTCTATCTTCTTAGTTATTAGTAAAGCCTAAAAAGGCCCTGCAATCAAAGTCAAGTGGTAACGAGCAAGAAAACGGATGCGCTAACGCGCAACGGCTTTCTAAAGCTCAATCCGTTGCTTCTTGCTTTCGAGCCGGAGTTTGCTGGGTAGCGAGTCCGTGAAGGTTAAATAAGACTTATGTTAAGCAAGCAGAGTAGTCAAGCCAAAGAGGAAAAAAAAGCAAGAAGCTGTTTTCGTTCGATCGAGGGAATCAATCGTACTTTCACTGCTGTGGACCGGCTTTCATAAAGCACCTTTGGGCAGCAGCTACTATTGGGATCCAATTCCGAGATCAATTCGACAATGAAACTCTTTAAGCAATGAGATTTTCTATGTCATTTTTCTTGACGCGATACAAAAGACGACTTTCGAGAGTCACTTAGCCCCTTGACCTCTTCTCTCAAAAAAGACGCTGTGCGGGCAAGTAGATCAAAGTCAGAGCGGGGAGGGAATGTTTTCAGTTGTTGGAGTACGACTTTTCATTTCCTGTTCGGTCTTTCATTTCAATAAGTAGTCAGCTGCGGGCTAAGAGGCCTCGTAGTCAGACTTCACATTGATTGAAGCAGCTGTTGGAGAGAAGGCATCAGTCAGACCTGCAATTACCGGGTAGTATGCAGCGGCAGTTTTCAATCATACAATGTGTACTCGTAGTCTGACTTTTAGCGGTAGTCAGCTGTCCTCGTTCTCCTCTTTGAATTGCCCTATTGAGTAAGGGTCGGGTCGGTGTTTGCAAAAATGTCGAGCCGACGGGGTCAGGTACCAGTAGTGACAATGGCAAAGGGGGGAGCAGGACACTCGTTGTGCTAGTGGAATGACCCAACTGGACCTAGTCAGCCCGAACCGTTTTGTTTTGCGGTTCTAGAGGACCCTGAACAAGAAGAGGCAAAGATGCCAGATCTGGACACTGCGGAACCGGAAGAGATTGCTCAGGATGAATGTCTGGGTAACAAAGCCGAGGAGGTGTAGTCAAGGAGATAACTCCCGAGGAGAGTGATTGGGCCCAAAGAAGGGAGGATCTGGAAGAGAGGGTTGATACTGGGTCAACTATGGCAGTGACTGAGGGGGACTTGCTCTGTGATAAACAAATGACTCCAAACAAGAACCTCAGGGCAGCCAATCCTAAGAAAAGAGGTGAACCTGAGAAGAGCAGTAAGAGTAAGCGTTCAGGTGCTGGTGCTATGACCTTAAAGGTGGAAGATCCTCCCCTGGTTCTAACCACCCTGAATGAAGAGTGGGCGAAGAAAATGCAGAACATATCAGAGATGTTGAATTCTAAGAAAGAGGGGGGATGGGGAAAGTAAAGGCCAAAGAACAAAAGACAAATAAGGGCTGCACAAGACTAAAAACCAGAGGCAGCGCTAAGGTGCGAGGGGAATGTAAAAACAACAATAGTTCCACATGAAGGTCCTTATATGGAATGTCAGAAAGATCGGTAAAGTCGAGAAGCATAGAGAGGCCTTTTAGAGCACAAGAGGCAGATTTTATTGGCTTGGTGGAAAGCAAAGTGAGGAGTGGAAAGGCGGCCAGAATTACCAGATGCTTGGGAAAGGATTGTAGTAAAGCCATTACTGTGGAGAATGAAGCCGGGAACGGCAGAATTTGGCTGATCTGGAATATAACTATGACATTAACGAGATAGAGAGATCTGATCAGGCTAGATCTTGTAGCTGCTGGGGGAAGGAAGGAAAGTAGGGTTTCCTTCCAGGACCGGAGAAGGTAAAACTCTGGGCGGGATGCCAGGTTTCGCCTACGCTACGGTTTCACAAGATTGAACCTTCTTTGTGAAACCGAAGAAAAGGAGTTCCAGAACACGAGGGAATGGACTTTCATTCCCAGGACCGCCCCGTCTATGTACTCGGGGCCTCCCCCGATTGCTGGAAGATGCGCGCGATACGATAAAGGCCCCTGGGAGAAACCAATGAAAAGCCAGGGTAGAGCCTCGGAGCCGGCCCAAGCGAAGATCGGCACTCGCAGGCTTGAGGAGCAGCCCGAAAAAGGGAAAGCCGTGGAGACGGCAGACTCGCCAGTCAGGCACACCGTGAGGCTGACTACAGCAGACCGGGAGGTTACAATTCCTGTTTTCCTGTTTCAATTTCCGGGAGTGAATGTAGGAAGTGCAGACGGTGGATCAGGTGTGAACATTCAACCAAAGGCGTCTTGGGGATCGGCAATAGCTAAGCATTGTGGACATCACAGTTCCAGCTACGTATGGCTGGCGTACAACCTACGGGCTTCTTAGCCAAAATAAAAACAAGAAAAAAGTCTGCCTTCTTTGGTACCTTTAGTCCAATCTTAGACAAAGAGCAAGGAGGATATGAAGCACTGCTGGGTAGACCATGGCTCCAACCAGGTGGTTCATGACTGGGCTAATAAAAAGAGTCTCAAGCAGGGAAACGCAGGATGGAAGGCGGAAAAGGCTTGGCTTTGTTTCACAGAAAAAGGACTAAGGAAATTGAGTTTTCGTAGTGGTGATGCTGGCGTCAGTTGACCCGGTTGATAAATAAATAAATAAATATTTTTTTCATTTATTTATTTATATGCAAGATCGAAGACGCGATTCGCGCGGGTCTGCTTTTTTTTTAAGAAAGCAAGGAGGTGATTTGTTCGCTGGGCGATTCAGCGAGCCAAATCGCACTAATGCGATTCATTCGCCTACTATCCTATAGAGCAATTCAACCTCTTAGTAAGACTAGGGCTAGGAAAACTCATTCTATCTGGGGCCAGGTAGGTGAAGCGTCTAGCTTGGGGGGGCGCGCCGAATCCCTGAAAGGCCTTGGTGATTCTCCAATTTTGAAATATGAAGATAGAAAACCATAATTATTCCAAACTTCACTTCAATAGTCTCGTATCCATGCTGCCTCGACTTTAATTTAAACTCGATGTTTGTTAACTAAGCGGGACACCCCCAAACTCTTTCTTATCAAAGCCCTTCCCCTTGTACAGCCTTACCAGGCTGTTTTCATTATGTGTTCTTTGCGGGAGGTTAGGAGTGAATTAAGCCAATGCGTACAAATAGACAGACCAGGCTCATCCTTTTATGTTGAGGTCGCAAGTCTGTCTATGATTAAGAGTCTAGGTGGTGTTGAAGCTGGCTCATTCATGCTAGTCATCTTAGAGCTATGAGTCAGAACAATGTTCACCAACTCTTCCATAGTAATCTTGTTCATATATCGAAAAAGCTTTAGAATATGAGTTTCCATTGTTATATTAAAGTCTTTTGTCTCCTCCCCAAGGTAGCATTG